AAACATATAAAATGCAGTTAATCCTGCTGTGGAACAAGCTATTATTGCGAAAATTGGCGAATACAACCAACTATCATTAAGAATTTCATCTTTGGACCAAAAACAAGCAAGAGGTGGAATACCACAAAGAGAAAGCGTACCCACCAAAAAAGACGTTTTTGTGATTGGTACATGCTTTTTTAAACCGCCCATAAGAACCATATTCTGGCTTTTATCTGGAGAATAGCCAACAATGGATTCCATTGAATGAATAATGGATCCGGATCCTAAAAACAACAATGCTTTTGAATAAGCATGAGTAATCAAATGAAATAAAGCAGCTCGATAAGAACCCATACCTAGAGCTAGCATCATATAACCCAGTTGAGACATTGTAGAATAAGCTAAACTTCTTTTAATATCTTTTTGAGCAAGGGCTAAAGTAGCTCCTAATAGTACTGTTATTATACCTATCAAAGATATAAAATTCATTATGTAAGGTGTGATTACAAAAAGAGGAAGAAGCCGAGCTACAAGAAAAATGCCCGCTGCTACCATAGTAGCGGCATGGATAAGAGCGGAAATAGGAGTGGGCCCTTCCATGGCATCAGGTAACCATACATGAAGGGGGAATTGCGCGGATTTAGCAACTGCACCAGCAAATAAGAGAAAGGAACACAAAGTAACAAATAATAAATGAACGTGATTATTATTATCAATTAAGTTATTCACTATTTCGAACAAATCCCTAAATTCAAAACTACCCGTTATCCAATAAAGACCTAAAATTCCTAATAATAAACCAAAATCCCCTACACGATTAGTTACAAAAGCTTTTTGACAAGCAGTTGCTGCAATAGGTCGCGTGAACCAAAAACCTATTAATAGGTAAGAACACATTCCAACTAATTCCCAAAAAATATAAATTTGTATCAAATTAGAACTAGTAACTAATCCTAACATTGAGGTATTGAAAAAACTCAGATAAGCAAAAAATCTTAAATATCCTTGATCATGAGACATATAATTATCACTATAAAAAAGAACCAAAATTCCAACAGTAGTAATTAATATTAACATAATAGAAGCAAGTGGATCGATTAAGTGACCGAACTCTAAAGAAAAATCATTATTAATGGTCCAAGACCATACATATTGATAGATAAAACTTCTATTTATTTGTTGAATAGAGAGATAGACGGAAAGAAGCATAACCATGCTTAACAGTAAAATGCTAGGAAAAGCCCACGCAAAATAAAGAATAACTTAAAAAAAATTACATATATTACAGATAAAGAATATAAAAAAAACTATTATCTTAATCCAACAAGAGGAGAGGAGGTTCGTGATGATTTTTAAATCGTTTCTACTGGTTAATCTCGTATCCCTATGCATGAAGATAAGTAATTCCGTCGTTATGGTCGGACTCTACTATGGATTTATTAGCGCATTTTCCATGGGATGCTCTTATCTCTTCCTTCTCCGACCCCGGTTTTTGGAAGCAGACCAAGATGCAATCGAAAAGAAGGTTTCAGAAACAGCAGGTTTTTTTACAGGACAACTTTTGATATTCATATCAATGCTTTATGCGCCTCTGCATCTAGCGTTAGGTAGACCTCATACATTACTTTTACTAGTTCCACCGTATTTTTTCTTTCATTTCTTATGCAACAATAGCGGTCAATACCCGGATTCGTTTTTTGCTTTGCAATTTACTAATTCAATGCGGAATCTTAGGATTCAATGGGTATTCCTGAATAATTTGCTTTTTCAATTATTGAGCCTTAGCCTTTTGGCAAGGCCAATGTTAACCAGATTAAACCACATTTATATCTTTCGCTGCAACAATAAAATTTTATTTGTCCTAAGTAGTTTTGTTGGTTGGTTAATTGGTCATATTTTAGTCGTAAAATGGGTTGGATTGGTATTAGTGTGGATACTTAAGTTTATTAGATCGAAGAGAATGAAGTACATTACATCTAATGTACTTATTCCATGGAATAAGTACATTATAGAAAAATTGAGAAATTCTTTTGTTCCTGGTTTAATTCGTGAAATTTTTGGCATGAAACGGATTGAATCGGTATTACTCAGGATAAAGAATTATAAGGGATTAGACGATGCACTGTGGTGGATAAGGAGTTCTTTGCTAGTAAGCGATATAAAACTTTTTTTTCGATTTTATGTTAAGTTGGTACTTCGTGGATTTGAGAATGTGTACATGAGATCCAAATTCATAGAAGATATGGAGCACCTCTTTAGTATTGTCTTATTTGCGACCTTTCTTTTCTATTTAGATCGAACACCCTTTTTGTTTCGAGACCCGAGAGAAAAAATATCAGAAATTCAAAAAAAAATAAAGAGGGAAATGCAAGTTGAGGAGAGGGAGATGCAAGTTGAAAAAGGAGAAGATGTGGAAGAGGAGGTGCAAGAGAAACAAGAGGAATTTACCGAAGAACATATTTATAGTTCGCGTATCTCGCAAGAAAGGGTGGATCCAAACGAAATCGAGGAAGAGAATTCGCAGTTAGCTATATTGAAAGAAGATAAATATTTATTCTCATTTGGAAAACCTCTTGTGACTCCTCTTTTTGACCCGCAAAAATCGCTCCGTCCATTACGATATATAAAAACGTGTGCTGGCGTTGAAAAGGCTGTAAAAAATGAAACGTCACAATATTTTTTTTATAAATGTCAAAGTGATGGAAAAGAAAGAATATGTTTTACATATCCACCCAGTTTGTCAACTTTCTTCGAAATGATAGAAAGAAAAATTTCTTCTGTGTTCCCACGAATCTATGATCAATGGTGGGCTCTTGGATGGTATGATCCTGGGAGTTATACCCAGTGGACTTATAGGAATGAACAAAAAACGAACAGCCTGAGTACAGAATTTAGAAATCGAATTAAAGCTTTAGATAAAAAAAGAAGTCTGCTAAATGTCCTCGCAAGAAAGAAAAGCTCTAGCCTGCAAAATGTCCTCGAAAAAAGGAAAAGATTGTGTAATTATAAAACTAAAACCGAATACTTGCCTGAAATATCTGATCCTTTTTTGACCGGAGCGTATCGTGCAAAGAGCAAAAAGTTTTTTTCATCCTCAATCCTAAATAATAATAAAACTTTAATACAAAATGACATAGAGATAAGTTCGCTGAAAAAAAAAAATGAAATGTCTCTAAGAATGATAAGAAGCTCGATAAATAAGCTTCACGTACTTTTGATTCCCGAGAAAGATTATGACAAATTGAAAAAGAAAATAGATATAGTTAATACACCTGTAGTACCAATAAAAAAGAACAAATTTTCATTGTTCAAAAGCAAAGAAGTCAAAATGGATGTCCAAGGTGCAAGGAAATTTTGTAAATTGCTTTTGAATCCTATTCTACCCGATCCCCAAAGAATTAGAAAAAAAGCTATTGGACTAAAAGAAATCACTAAAAAAGTTCCTCGATGGTCATACAAATTAATCGACGAGTTGGAACAAGTGGAAGGGACAGCCGAGGGAGAAAGAATGTTCGCCGATCATGATCTTCGGGTACTACCATTCAAACGTGTAGCAGTGTTTACTGAGAAGGATGCGAAAAAGACGCCGGTGGTAGATGAGCATGGTAATCTTGTGCGGAAGCGAAAAAAGTATGCGATACGTTTTTTAGGCCAGATGTCAGATTTTCGTCGAGGACTAATCAAGGGATCCGCGCGTCATGACAGACGTAAAGCATACGTTTGTAGCATATATCAAGTAAATCCACGTTCCCCTCTTTTCACTTTTCGACGCCGCTCCATTTTTTCTTTTTTTGTTAACATCGCCGTGCAAGTAAAATTCTTTTTTGAAACCCGGATAAGTAAAAAAGTGGCTAAAGATGAAAAAAAATGGGTCACGAGGATTTTGGATAATAGGAAGGAACTGCGGCAAATGTTGGGGTTAGCACCCAAAGGGGAGAAAGATAAATCCGAGGAAGACCTGGAGGATGAGATACGAATTGAAAATGTAATGGAAATGTGGGAGAACATTGACTTTGGTCAAGCCATAAGAGCTTTAATATTATTAATGCATACTTTTCTTAGAAAAAGGATTGTATTCCCTTCATTGATAATAGTGAAAAATATAACCCGTATATTATTATTTCAAGATCCTGAGTGGTCAATAGACTTTGCGCGTTTGAAAAAGGAGACGTATGCTATATGTACCTATAATGGTATGACCGTATCAGAAAAACTGGGATACCAACAATTGCCACAAAACTGGACGATAGAAGGTCTTCAGATACAGGTCAGCGACCCTTTTTCCCTTAAACCTTGGTACAGATTTGGTCCGCGATCCATTCAAAAAGATCCGAAGAAAGAAAAGGAGCCCAAGAAACTGGAAAGGGACCGGGAAGTTCGTTTTTTAACAAGTTTTGGAATCTTAACCGACCGCCCTTTCGGTGATCTAATAAGCCCGGATTGGGCAGCATTTTTTAAACCCATTGCAAAAGAACTAAAAAAAAAAATTATCAAATTCCAAAAGAAACATTCTCTAATTCTAAGCAAACGTTTTCTAACCGTCTTAAAAAAAACAAAAAAATGGTTGATGAAAAGCATTTTATTTCTAAAAAGAGAGCTTTCAAAAAGAAACCCAATTGCATTATCTGTAGTAAGAGAAAACTCTGAGTTGACTCTTTCTCACAAAGACATAGAGAGTCTTAAAAAAGAACAAGATTTGAGAATGAGTAATCAGAGGATTCGCGAATCCTTGTTGCAAGGTCCAGTTAGAGCTTTGAAAGATGATTCATTGCCAGAAGAAAATGTGGCAGATCAAGAAAACGAACTGAAGGATCTGGATAATCAACTAAGAGAAATCCAAGATCACATAGATAAAGTTAGAAAAGAAAGAAAGAAAATCGTTTTCACTCCTGAACCCGATTCTCTTGATAAACTAGGACAAGCAAAAAAAAATATTTTAAAGAAATTAAAAAGAATAAAAGCTCGATTAATCCGAAAAAAATATTTTTTTCTAAGAATCCGAAAATCTTATTATTTTCTAATCTTTTTCATTAAAAGGATATCCCGCAATATTAAAAGGATACACCTCAATTTCATTCGATGTGCCATTTCTATTCGCAAGATCCATCCAAAATATTTTTTTGAATTTTCACAAAAAATGAGTGTAAAATCCATTTACAAGATTGAAACAAATAAAGAAAAAGTGTATAAAACAAATATTTATAAATCTAAAACAAAGAAAAAAAAAAATCCCTTTATTTCGATTTTTAAAGAGTCGCTTTATGATACTGATATTCGGATTTCAGAGAATGATATTAAGCTTACGAATATTTTGGCTAGCAATAAGATTAAGAAGTCAAAAGGTCATTCGCACTTATCCTCTGTGTCCCAAGCCTATGTATTTTACAAATTATACCAAACCCAACTTATTAACTTAGAGAAGTTAAGATATGTTCTTCAATATGACGGAGCATCCCTTTTTCTTAAGAAAGAAATAAAGGATTATTTTGACGCACAACAAATCTTTGATTCTAAATTAAAACATAAAAATTGTTTTAATTCTTCAAAAACTAAATGGAAAAACTGGTTAAAGGCTCATTATCAATATAATGTATCTGCAATTATATGGAATAGCTTAAGCCAAGAAAAATGGCGAACTAAAATGAATCAACAACGTATGGACGAAAATACAGACTTAACTAAAAGTTATTCTAATGAAAAAAGAATAAATTTCTTTGAAGCAAATTCATTAGACGATGAAGGCCCTTTTTTTAGATTGGGAACTTACAGAGGCCAAAAAGACGAGACTATTAAGAACTCTATAAAATCCTATAGGTATGACCTTTTTTCATATCAATCTATTAATTCCGAAGATAAGTATGTATCACCACTATGTATAAATAATAAACAAAGGATTTCTTACAATTACAATAGACGGCAAGGTAAATTATTTGATAGTCCAGAAGGTATTGCTCTTAGCAAGAATTTTTTAGTACAAAATGATCTTCTGAATCTGTATACGTTTCCAGACCGCAAATATTTTCATTGGAGACTTCTCCCTGTTGGTTTAATTGGTTTAAAACAGAAAGCCGGGACTGCTAAGAACTGGACCTCGGCAAATAGTGGCGATACTGTAAAATACTGGACCGCGTCAAATGGTAATACAAGTATTAAGCCTGGGGTTTTTTTGCATTGGCAAAATTATGAACGAACGAAAAACCAAAACCCACTTTTTGATTGGCTGGGAATGAATACAGAAATCCCAAATAATTGCATCTCGGATCTGAAAGGTTGGTTCTTCCCGGAATTGATCCCAATGGATCTTAGATATCAATTAAAACCGTGGATCATACCAATAAAATTACTTTTTGTAAATCAGCAAGGAAATACAAATCTTATTCAAGATCTTATTGAAGATGGAACGGAAAAGGTTATTCAAAATGAAAATGAAAAGGCTATTCAAAATCTTATGGAAAATTTTCTTGAAAACAAAAACATCAAGAGAAATACAAAGCTAGAGAATCCCTACAAGAAAATGAAAGTGATCGATTTAGCATTAGAGAATAAAAATAAAAAAGAAAACAAAAGCCCAGGGGATCTTAAAGCCTATACAGCATACAAACTTAAACGGCCCTTCGTGGAATACCTAAAAAACGGGGATATCCGTAATATTCAAGTGAGATCGCCGCAGGATGCTGATGAGGATGACTATGATCGAGTGGACAGACTAAAAGTGAATGGATACGAATTGAATAAACTGAAGAAACTCAAAGACGCGAAAGAGATAAAAAAAACTTGGCTAACCTCTATCAAAAGGGGAAGACTGAAAATGGAATTTTCGAAAACCAAAAAAAGTCTTAAGAACATTGTGTTTACCGCAGGACTATTCGGTATCGAACCACTTCGTATATCTAGACAAAATAAGGATGCACAATTTTTGATCTATCAAATGATAAAGATTCCTTTGATTGAGCAGATTGACCCCTACGATGATGATGAGAGTTTCGAAATTACTGAAAGATTCAGATACCGAAGAACCCTTTTTATGGCTAACACCAATACTGACGTTAGACACAAAAGTAATTATGATTTGGTTGTTCCTGAAACAGTTTTATCCACCCAACGCCGTAGAAAATTACGAATTCTAATTTCTTTCTATTCGAGAAATGGAAATCTTATCCAAAAAAATCCAGTATTTTGCAAATACGTAAAAAACTGTGGTGAAGTTGTGGATAACAATGAAAAAAAGAAAAATAAAATGATAAAATCATTTCTTTGGCCTAATTATCGATTAGAAGATTTAGCTTGTATGAATCGATATTGGTTTCATACCAATAATGGCAGCCGTTTCAGTATGCTAAGGATACATATGTATCCGCGAGTGAAAATTCGTTAATGATACCTTTTTTATATCCATTCTATACCCTATTTGATATCTGAAACAAAGAGATGCATTAGATTTGCATTCTGGTATCGGAATGGAAATCCAATGCACATATCAATATCAATTAGATCTATAAATGAATCAACAGAATCCTCTTTTTTTTTTGTGGAAAAATCTACATACCATGCTTTCATAATACTATTTTAATCAACTCGGAAATTGGATTGAGAAACTTTATTTGATAAAATCATTTCATAAAATGAGTTGAGAAAATTCGGAGTTCGTAAAGAAATTCTATTTTATATATATATATAAATGACTAGCATTATTCTTACTGATTGGTAAAATTCATTTAGTTCAAAAAGAAAAAAGGACGATAGAATATTTTTTTATGGTAAAAAATTCATTCATTTCCGTTATTTCACAAGAAGAAAACAGGGGGTCTGTTGAATTTCAAGTAGTTAGCTTCACCAATAAGATACGAAGACTTACTTCCCATTTGGAATTCCACAGAAAAGACTTTTTATCCCAGAGAGGTTTACGTAAAATCCTGGGAAAACGACAACGCCTGCTATCTTATTTGTCAAAGAAAAACAAAGTCCGTTATAAAGAATTAATTAGTCAACTAGATATCCGAGAATCAAAACCTCGTTAATTTGAAAAAGAACTCGAATTATTTAATTTCTTAGATCTTGAATTTTTATGAACTTTTTGTTTCGTTTTGAGCAATTCATGAAAGAAAGAATCGAGGAATAACCTTATGAATGTAACAACGACAAGAAAAGACCTCATGATAGTCAATATGGGACCTCACCACCCATCAATGCATGGTGTTCTTCGGCTCATCCTTACTCTAGACGGTGAAGATGTTATTGATTGTGAACCAATATTGGGTTATTTACACCGAGGGATGGAAAAAATTGCGGAAAACCGAACTGTTATACAATATCTGCCTTATGTAACACGGTGGGATTATTTAGCGACTATGTTCACAGAAGCAATAACCATAAATGGACCAGAACAGTTGGGGAATATTCAAGTACCTAAAAGAGCAAGTTATATCAGAATAATTATGTTAGAGTTGAGTCGGATAGCTTCTCATCTCTTATGGCTTGGCCCTTTTATGGCGGATATTGGTGCACAGACTCCCTTTTTCTACATTTTCAGAGAAAGAGAATTAGTATATGATCTATTTGAAGCTGCCACCGGTATGAGAATGATGCATAATTATTTTCGTATCGGAGGAGTAGCGGCCGATCTACCGCATGGATGGATAGATAAATGCTTGGATTTCTGTGATTATTTTTTAACGGCAGTTTCGGAATATCAAAAACTTATTACGCGGAATCCCATTTTTTTAGAACGAGTTGAGGGGGTGGGCATTATTGGCGGGGAAGAAGCAATAAATTGGGGTTTATCAGGACCAATGCTACGAGCTTCCGGAATAGAATGGGATCTTCGTAAAGTTGATCGTTATGAATGTTACGGCGAATTGGATTGGGAAATCCAGTGGCAAAAAGAAGGGGATTCATTAGCTCGTTATTTAGTCCGAATCAGTGAAATGACGGAATCTATCAAAATTATTCAGCAGGCTCTGGAAGGAATTCCGGGGGGGCCTTATGAAAATTTGGAAATACGATGTTTTGATAGAGAAAAGGATCCAGAATGGAACGGTTTTGAATATAGATTCATTAGTAAAAAGCCTTCTCCCACTTTTGAATTGCCGAAGCAAGAACTTTATGTACGCGTTGAAGCTCCAAAAGGGGAATTGGGAATTTTTTTAATAGGAGATCAAAGTGGGTTTCCTTGGAGATGGAAAATCCGTCCGCCTGGTTTTATCAATTTGCAAATTCTTCCTCAGTTAGTTAAAAGAATGAAATTGGCTGATATTATGACGATACTAGGTAGCATAGATATCATTATGGGAGAAGTAGATCGTTGAAATGATAATTGATACAACCCAAGTACAAGATATTAATTCTTTTTCCAGATTGCAATCTTTGAAAGAGGTCTATGGAATCATATGGATGCTTATACCTATTTTGAGTCTTGTATTGGGAATTACTCTAGGTGTACTCGTAATAGTGTGGTTAGAAAGGGAAATATCTGCAGGAATACAACAACGTATTGGGCCTGAATACGCGGGACCTATGGGAATTCTTCAAGCTTTAGCTGATGGAACAAAACTCATTTTCAAAGAGAATCTTCTACCGTCTCGAGGAGATACTCGTTTATTTAGCATAGGACCATCCATAGCAGTTATATCCATTTTACTAAGTTATTTAGTAATTCCTTTTAGCTATCACCTTGTATTATCTGATCTCAATATTGGTGTTTTTTTATGGATTGCCGTTTCCAGTATTGCTCCCATCGGACTTCTTATGTCAGGATATGGATCAAATAATAAATATTCTTTTTTAGGTGGTCTACGAGCCGCTGCTCAATCAATTAGTTATGAAATACCATTAACTCTTTGTGTGTTATCAATATCTCTACGTGCGATTCGTTTAACCTTTTCTTAATTAATTTCTTGTTTTGTTAGTAAAGAAATTAAATAGATATCCTCATTGTTTTAGTCATTATTGATGGTGATGGAGTAAATCAGATAGTTATATGAGTGAAAGAAAACAGCTTACAAATTTGCAGTAAAAAAATGGAGTCTCATTTCGTACGTACAAGAAAAAAAAGAAATTAAATATTAGCAAAACTTTTACCCCAAGATTGGTTGATTAGTCATCCTAGCTTGAAGCGGGTTCAAAACATCAACCGTATAGAGTTTCGATTCTCCTTTGTTTCTATGTAGTACCAGAACGGATGATTGATAAAAAATAAGTGGATGGTTAGGAACACAAAACTACATAAAGGATTAGTAATGGAGATATATTATGTAAATTATCCAACAGGATTCTTTTTCATAACATAAAAAGAATCCTAATTGGGGCTTGAAGTTTGGTAGAAATGATCAAGCAGTACTCCTCGCGATTCCGATCCAGAGTAGGCTCCTATCCACAGATTACAAAATGACTATCAGGAACGAAATAATCCTTTTTTGAAACCCCCATTTTCAGAAAGAAGAATAGGAAGAAAAACAAAAGGATCTTTTTATTCTTTTCTATACTCATATTCATAGCGATACTCTGTCATGATTAATGAGCTATATGGAATGTTTCATTTTTTTCGTAATGAAAAGGCTGGGTTGAAGTATCTATTGATATTGCTACAAGGAGTATTTTATTGAAGGATTAGGTTATTACTCAGCAAAGATAAATTTTAATTATTAAAGGACAAGATCAATTCAGAAGTGCTTTTTGAATGATTTAATCATTATTATAGCCTAGCAGACAGAATTCCATTGGTTTAATTCGGGACCTTACCACACCACAGTTTTTGACTCTATCTATATATATTTATACTCCAACCGTATCAAGATAAAGAATCTCAATGAGGTCCTTAGATTTATTGGAGGCCCCCGAGGAGCCGTATGAGGTGAAAATCTCACGTACGGTTCTGGAATAGCGGTGGGAACAGTGATGTTATCACCGACTATGATTATCTAACAGTTCAAGTACAGTTGATATAGTTGAAGCCCAATCAAAATATGGTTTGTGGGGTTGGAATTTGTGGCGGCAACCTATAGGCTTTCTTGTTTTTCTAATTTCTTCCCTAGCAGAATGTGAAAGATTACCCTTTGATTTACCAGAAGCAGAAGAAGAATTAGTAGCAGGTTATCAAACCGAATATTCAGGTATAAAATTTGGTTTATTTTACGTTGCTTCCTATCTAAATCTATTAGTTTCTTCGTTATTTGTAACAGTTCTTTACTTGGGCGGTTGGAATATCTCTATTCCGTACATATCTGTTCCTGGGCTCTTTGAAATAACTAAAGTAGGTAGAGTTTTTGGAACGACAATCGGTATTTTTATTACATTAGCGAAAACTTATTTGTTTTTGTTCATTTCTATCACAACAAGATGGACTTTACCTAGGCTAAGAATGGACCAATTATTAAATCTTGGATGGAAATTTCTTTTACCGATTTCTCTCGGTAATCTATTATTAACAACTTCCTCCCAACTTCTTTCACTGTAAAGGAAAAAGGAATGGGCTATTCTATATTTATGGCGTCTTTCAAACAAGAGAAAGAAACAAAGATAAAATTATTCATAGATCTTTACGATATGTTCCCTATGGTAACTGGGGTCATGAATTATGGTCAACAAACAGTACGAGCTGCAAGGTACATTGGTCAGGGGTTCATGATTACCTTATCTCACGCAAATCGTTTACCCGTAACTATTCAATATCCTTATGAAAAATTAATTACATCGGAGCGTTTCCGCGGTCGAATCCATTTTGAATTTGATAAATGCATTGCTTGTGAAGTATGTGTTCGTGTATGTCCTATAGACCTCCCCGTTGTTGATTGGAAATTGGAAACCGGTATTCGAAAGAAACGATTGCTTAATTACAGTATTGATTTCGGAATTTGTATATTTTGTGGTAACTGCGTTGAGTATTGTCCAACAAACTGTTTATCAATGACGGAAGAATATGAACTTTCTACTTATGATCGTCACGAATTGAATTATAATCAAATCGCTTTGGGTCGTTTACCAATGTCAGTAATCGACGATTATACAATTCGAACAATTTTGAATTCACCGCAAATAAAATAAAAACTGTAAAAACTTTGTGATTAAAGAAGAATTGCTAATTATCAAGATTCAATTGGATCTAATTTAAATCGAAAGGAATGAGTTCTTTATTTTCTTTTTTTTTTTTTTGTCATTAACTAAAAATTAGGACCAACTATGGATTGGTTAGTGCTAAGCGTCACTCCATTTTGTTTTTGGAGTGAAAATCATATATACATAATTATTTCGAAATAGAAAATTTCGACTTAAACTTAAACTAACTAGGCTTTCTTTTCTTTCAAGTCAAAGGGGGTTCACTAATTGTGTACCTACACCAATTAAAACGGATTCGATTAGAATTCAATTAGGAGCATATCATAAAAAATTGCCTGGTCGGGTCAATAAAATCATGAAACACATTTCAATTTATTTATCTTTTAAATAGAATGGATTTGCCTGGACCAATACATGATTTTCTTTTAGTTTTTCTAGGATCGGTTCTTATAGTAGGAGGTCTGGGAGTGGTATTACTTAACAATCCCATATTTTCGGCCTTTTCCTTGGGATTGGTTCTTGTTTGCATATCCTTATTTTTTAGTTTATCAAACTCCTATTTTGTAGCGGCTGCGCAGCTACTTATTTACGTGGGAGCTATAAATGTTTTAATCCTATTTGCTGTGATGTTCATGAATGGTTCAGAATATTCCAAAGATTTGAATCTTTGGACTGTTGGTGATGGGATTACGTCGTTGGTTTGTACAAGTATTTTTATTTCACTAATTACTACTATTCTAGATACGTCTTGGTACGGGATTATTTGGACGACAAAATCAAATCAGATTATAGAGCAAGATTTTATAGGTAATAGTCAACAAATTGGAATTCATTTATCAACTGATTTTTTTCTTCCATTTGAGCTCATTTCAATAATACTTTTAGTTTCTTTGATAGGTGCAATTGCTGTTGCTCGTCAATGATCAATCCAATCTTTATAACTGTTAACAGCAATAAAAATGGAACTTTGCTTTAGGTTATTAAATCCATTTTTTTCAATTTTATTTGAATTGCAGAAGAAAATACTATTCCTTTCTTTTGTACTTATTAGTACTTATTCTAGTAAACCTAATTTGTGGAATTGTTGTTCATATTGAAATGAATTCAAATTAATAAGGAGCTGGTCAATGATACTCGAACATGTACTTGTTTTGAGTGCCTATTTATTTTCTCTCGGTATTTATGGATTGATAACGAGTCGAAATATGGTTAGGGCTCTTATGTGCCTTGAACTTATACTGAATTCAGTTAATCTGAATTTCGTAACATTTTCTGATTTTTTTGATAGTCGGCAATTAAAAGGGGATATTTTCTCAATTTTTATTATAGCTATTGCAGCCGCCGAAGCAGCTATTGGGTTGGCTATTGTTTCGTCAATTTATCGTAACAGAAAATCAATTCGTATCAATCAATCCAATTTATTGAATAAATAAGTAGTATCCATTATCAAAATTGAAATAAGACTCCTCAGGAATTTTAATTCAACTAGCATAAATATAAATTAGCGTATATGATATGTAGATATGACAAAGGGCAAGAAATTAAAGTATCTTGGCTCAATCTCTTGAGTCGATCCGGAATTTGATTGATGTAAAAAATTCTGATAAAATCATTGATTCATCTGGTGTTTAAATATATGATTCATTTATAAGTTTACTAGATCGAAAGTTTATGACATTCAAAAATTGATAGATATCCAATGTCGCATTCAGTAAAGATTTATGATACCTGTATAGGATGTACTCAATGTGTCCGGGCCTGCCCGACGGATGTCTTAGAAATGATCCCTTGGGATGGGTGTAAAGCTAAGCAAATTGCTTCCGCTCCAAGAACCGAGGACTGTGTTGGTTGTAAGAGATGTGAATCCGCTTGTCCAACGGATTTTTTGAGCGTTCGAGTTTATTTATGGCATGAAACAACTCGAAGTATGGGTCTAGCTTATTAATACGTTTCAGAAAAAAGCATTTCAATACATTTTGAATACAGTTTCTTTTTTTACCGACAAAACCCCGTACTCAAAAAGAAATAAATAATATTTATTTGTATTTTGAGTACGGGGTTTTTTGGTCCAAGTGTATCTTGTCTTTACCACGAATTATTTTCCTTGGTTAACTATAATTGTAGTTTTTCCCATATTGACGGGTTCTTTAATTTTCTTCCTACCTCATAGAGGTAATAAGGTCATGAAATGGTATACACTATGTATATGCATTTTAGAACTTCTTTTAATAACCTATACATTCTCTTATCATTTTCAACTGGATGATCCACTAACCCAACTAACAGAGAATTATAAATGGATCCCTTTTATTGATTTTTATTGGAGATTAGGAATAGATGGACTTTCTATAGGACCTATTTTATTGACGGGATTTATTACAACTTTAGCTACTTTAGCGGCCTGGCCAGTTACTCGAGATGCACGATTGTTCCATTTTTTAATGTTAGCAATGTACAGCGGTCAAATAGGATCATTTTCCTCTAGAGACCTTTTACTTTTTTTCCTAATGTGGGAGTTCGAATTAATTCCCGTTTATCTACTTCTATCCATGTGGGGGGGAAAGAAACGTCTCTATTCAGCTACAAAGTTTATTTTGTACACTGCGGGGGGTTCCATTTTTCTATTAATAGGAGTTCTGGGTATTGGTTTATATGGTTCCAATGAGCCAACACTGAATTTTGAAACATTAGCTAATCAATCGTATCCTGTGGCACTCGAAGTAATATTCTATATGGGATTTCTTATTGCTTTTGCGGTCAAATTGCCGATTATACCCTTACATACATGGTTACCAGATACACATGGGGAAGCACATTATAGTACGTGCATGCTTCTAGCTGGAATCTTATTAAAAATGGGAGCTTATGGGTTGGTTCGAATCAATATGGAATTATTACCGCATGCTCATTGCTTATTTTCTCCTGGGTTGATTCTAGTGGGTGCAATACAAATAATCTATGCAGCTTCAGCATCTCCTGGTCAACGTAATTTAAAAAAAAGAATAGCCTATTCCTCTATATCGCATATGGGTTTCATAATTATTGGAATTGCATCTATAAGCGATACGGGACTTAATGGAGCCCTATTACAAATAATCTCTCATGGATTTATTGGTGCGGCTCTTTTTTTCTTGGCTGGAACGGGTTATGATAGAATACGCCTTCTTTATCTCGATGAAATGGGTGGAATGGCTATCCCCCTTCCAAAACTATTTACGATGTTCAGTCTCTTATCGATGGCTTCCCTTGCATTACCGGGCCTGAGCGGTTTTGTTGCCGAATTTTTAGTATTCTTTGGAATAATTACCAGTCAAAAGTATCTTTTAATGCCAAAAATACTAATTACTTTTTTAATGGCAATTGGAATGATATTAACGCCTATTTATTCATTATCTATGTTACGCCAAATGTTCTACGGATACAAGCTATTTAATGTTCCAAATTCTTATTTCTTTGATTCGGGTCCGCGAGAGTTATTTGTTTCGATCTCTCTCCTTCTACCAATAATTGGGATTGGTATTTATCCGGATTTCGTTCTTTCATTATCAGTTGACAAAGTGGAAGCTATTATATCTCATTTTTTTTATCGATAGTTTTCAAGAAAAAATTCAAAAAGAATTCTATTAGTTTTAGTTTGAATATTGTGCGTTGTACAATGAGAAAGAAGTCCTTTTTCTCTTAAATTCAATTTTCTCTAAAGTTTTCACTTAAGTAAAAAAAAACAATAATAATAAGGAAAAATGAATTGCAACGAAATAAATTTCGTCTTTCTGAGAACCATTTGAATCACTACACTACTTGATTCAAATGGTTCGTGCACCTTATACAAAGTTTTCTTATCTTACTTATATATTCTTATATATTTATTATATTTAGACTCTCTATATTAAGATTCTATCTATTATATATAATAGATATTTTGATTTCTTATTTGATTTAATAATTTTTTATTTAAAATTAGATTTCTTTTTTGTATTTATAGGCTTACATAGTTATATTTCATTAAATTAGATGTTAATGTAAATTAAATGAACCATAACTATGTAAGCCTATTCCTAATAAATTGACCCCAAAATAGCATATCCAAATTATAATAAAGCCCAGAAAAGCCACAATTGCGGAATTTCTACTTTCAAAATTTGGATTTGTTCGAGTATGTAAATAAATAGCAAACATGGTCCAAGTAATAAATGCCCAAGTTTCTTTTGGATCCCAATTCCAATAGGATCCCCATGCTTCATTAGCCCATACTGCTCCGGAAAGAATACCTATGGTTAAAAAGATAAATCCTAAACTAATAATACGAGAACTCCAATGATCTAATTGTTGAATCAGTTGAGCCTTGTAATAGTTTTTAGACGAAAAAAAAGAGGTGCTTAGTAAAACATTGTTTCCTTCATTCATATATTGGATCTCTACAAAGGAAAATGAATCATTTACAATTTTTTTGTTTTTACTAAAAATTCTTAAAGCTTTTCGAAATGTAATGACTAAAAGAGCTACTGATAATAATGATCCACACAAAAGAGCTGCATAGCCCAAAACCATCATACTTACGTGCATCATTAACCATTGGGATTGGAGAGCAGGTACTAATATTTCTGATTGCTGCATTTCACTTAAAAGACCTGAAGTAACAAGGCCCTGGGTAAAAATAGTGGTTGACGAGGTTATTGTTCTTAAATCAGTTTTCTGTTTTTTAAAATAGGGAACCATATGAATAATGGCGAAACTCCATGCCAGAAAAAGTAATGATTCATATAAATTACTTAATGGAAAATGACCCGAATAAGCCCAACGAGTGACTAATAATCCTGTTATACATAAAAAAGTTGCTATCATGCTTTTTTCTGACGAATCATATAGTCCTATGATTTCATCGACGCATAAGGTTATAAAAAAAATTGTAATTCCAATTGAAACGAGCGAAAAGGATATATGAGTTAATATATGTTCTAGAGTAGAAAGTATCATAATAAAAAAGGGGGGTACTCAATTATATATACTGAATTCAAATTCAGAATTGAATTCATTATAGGTCTTATTGTATCTCTTTTAGAAGATGACATGCCGCTACTCGGACTCGAACCGAGATGCTCTAGCACTGCTTCCTAAGAGCAGCGTGTCTACCGATTTCACCATAGCGGCCAGCATATTTGAAATAATACTAATCCATTTTTAGATTAATCGTCGAGATTCAAGGATTCGTTTTGATATTTTTTTTTATTGCATATTATATAGTATAGCTTTATAAATATAAATTTATTTAGTAGTCTAGAATTTTTTTAAATTGTTTATTTTATTATAGTCCATGAGTGTTAAAAGGAAATATATGGGGAAAATAAGACTCCCCATTCGGAAATAATAAACTAGATTCAATTAATAAGGAGTGATACTTTCTAACTTTTCTTTTTTCAATTGCAAACAAAAAAGTCTCATTTTAGCATTCATATTAGTAAATCACGGT